TGTACATTGCTAACATCAAGAAATGGAATAATCGAGAATCCCGAGTAATAGGCCAGGCCGCTAAGGTAGCTAAAGTAGTGATAAATCCTGTTAATAAAACGGGGCCTATAGAGAGTCCATCTATTCCTAATTTCCAACGGAAATCAAAAAAACTGATCCATTTATAGTCGTCTACTAGTTGGATTAATGGATCGTCCAATTGGAAATGATAACAGAATGCATAGGTTGTTAGAAGAAGTTCTAGCATGCATATACATATAGTATACCACCTAATTACCCTATTTCCTTTATGGGGAAGAAAGAAAATTAAGGAACCCGCAAATATTGGTAAGACTACAATTATTGTTAACCAAGGAAATTTGTTCGTGGTAAAGACAAGATACGCTTGGACCAAAAAAACCAGTGCCAAAAAATATTTGATTTTTTGGCACTGGTTTTGGCGGTAAAAAAAAAAATGGACTCGGGTTTCTGTAACGTATTAATAAGCTATACCCATGCTGCGGGTTGTTTCATGCCATAAATAAACTCGAACACTCAAGAAATCTGTTGGGCAGGCGGATTCACATCTCTTACAACCGACACAATCCTCCGTTCTTGGAGCAGATGCTATTTGTTTGGCTTTACATCCATCCCAGGGTATCATTTCTAATACATCCGTGGGACAGGCTCGGACACATTGAGTACACCCGATACATGTATCATAAATCTTTACTGAATGCGACATTGGATCTATCCATTTTTGAACGTGATAAAGTTTCAATCTAGTAAATTGATAAATGAATTATATATTTAAATACTAGTACTAGATGAATCGATGAGTTCCTCGAGTTTTTTTATTAATCTACTTCTGGATTGACAGTGCCAAACTACTTTGATTTATTATCTTTACTTTATTTTGTGATAACACGATCATACCTTACGTGGCAGACATGCTAATTTGAATTAATTTTTGAAATTTTAATTGATGAAAATTCTAATTTATTTTATATTATAAAAAAGTATTACTTATTCAACAAATTAGATTGATTTATACGAGTTGATTTTCTGTTACGATAAATTGATGAAACAATAGCGAGTCCAATAGCAGCTTCAGCAGCTGCAATAGCTATAACAAAAATGGAGAAAATGGCTCCTTTTAATTGACGACTATCAAAAAAATCAGAAAATGTTACAAAATTGAGATTAACGGCATTTAATATAAGCTCAAGACACATAAGCGCCCTAACCATATTTCGACTTGTAATCAATCCATATAGACCGACAGAAAATAAATAGGCACTCAAAACAAGTACATGTTCGAGCATCATCAACCAACTCCTTATCAATCGCGATTCATTTCAATATGAACAACATTTTAACCAATTGGATTGACTAGTAACGATAACGAGTAATAGAATAGAATATAGAATAAAGGAATATAGTGGGAATAGATCGAACTAATAAAGAATTTCTATTTTATATACAACGTCAAATAGAAAAATAAAATGCATGTGATAGCTCATAAAAAGGTTTTTCCATTTCGTTTCGAAAGAGTATTATTGACGAGCTACAGCAATTGCGCCGATTAACGCAACTAAAAGAATTATTGAAATAAATTCAAACGGAAGAAAAAAATCTGTTGATAAATGAATCCCAATTTGTTGACTATTACTTATCAGATCTTGCTCGATAATCTGGTTTGCTTTTGCAGTCCAAATAATCCCGTACCATGACGTATCTGAAATAGTAGTAATTAGTGAAACAAAAATACTTGTACAGACCACAGAAGTTACTCCATCTCCCACGGTCCAAAGATGGAAATCTTTGGAATATTCTGAACCATTTATGAACATCACAGCAAAAATGATTAAAACATTTACGGCTCCTACGTAAATAAGGAGCTGCGCAGCGGCTACAAAATGTGAGTTCGATAGAATATAGAATAAAGATATACAAACAAAAACCAATCCCAACGAAAAGGCAGAATAAATGGGATTGGGAAGTAATACTACTCCCAGACCCCCTAATATAAGACCCAATCCCAGAAAGACTAAAAGAAAATCATGTATTAGTCCAGGTAAATCCATTATATATAAAATAAGAGATAAATAAATCAAAATCTTTCATAACTTTATTGACCCGGTCAGGAAAAAGAGGTAACTCTACTTTTTTAGACTAGTTCTTAATTAATTCTTAATTAATTATTATTAAACTAGATCAAAACGAGTTCTTAAGTTTTTATTTCAGGCAAATTTAAAATTGTTCGAATTGTGTAATCGTCAATTACTGACATTGGTAACCGACCCAAAGCAATTTGATTATAATTCAATTCGTGACGATCATAAGTAGAAAGTTCATATTCTTCAGTCATTGATAAACAATTTGTTGGACAATACTCAACGCAATTACCACAAAATATACATATTCCGAAATCAATACTGTAATTAAGCAATCGTTTCTTTCTAATATCAGTTTCCAATTTCCAATCAACAACGGGTAGATCTATAGGACATACGCGAAC